TTAATTCGACATTTCCTAAGAATCGATTTGGTAAAACCCCCTAGTTCATATATCGGAAAAAGGAATGCTACATCAGTCTCTGGCTTGCCCTCTACTAATAGAAATGCATCAGATTGCACAAATATCAATCCGTTTTCTTCGATTTATTCCGAGACAAGAATTCAACAAACCTCAGATCCCAATCAAAGAACTATTCATATGTTGTTGAATCAAAATACGGGACTCGAGTCGTCGATCATTTTGTCATCATCCAATTGTTTTCGGGTGGGTCGATTCAACGATGTAAACTATTACAACGGGATAAAAAAATCAATTCCAAAAGATCCTCGAATTCCAATTACGAATTCGCTGGGGCCTTTAGGAACCACTTTTCAAATTGCGAATCTTTATACATTTTTCCATTTAATAACTCATAATCCAATCTTGCTAAATAACGTTGAAAATTTGAAAAAGACTTTTCAAGTCAGTAAATACTATTTACTGGATGAAAATGCGAAAATTGATAACCCCGATCCATTCAGTACCATTCTTTTAAATTGGAATTGGTATTTGATCGATCCTAATTATTGTGAAGAAACATCTACAATAATGAGTCTTGGGCAGTTGATTTGTGAAAATATATGTAGAACAAAAAATGCACCGCGCCTAAAATCAGGTCAAGTTATACTTGTTCAAGTTGACTCTGTAGTAATACGATCAGCTAAGCCTTATTTGGCCACTCCGGGAGCAACTGTTCATGGCCATTATGGGCAAATCCTGCACGAAGGTGATACTTTCATTACATTTATATATGAAAAATCAAGATCTGGTGATATAACCCAAGGGCTTCCAAAAGTAGAACAGGTGTTAGAAGTGCGTTCGATTGATTCAATATCGATGAATCTAGAAAAGAGGGTTGAGCGTTGGAATGAACGTATACCAAGAATTCTTGGAATGCCATGGGCATTCTTGATTGGTGCTGAGCTAACTATAGTCCAAAGCCGTATCTCTTTGGTTAATAAGATCCAAAAGGTTTATCGATCCCAGGGGGTACAGATTCATAATAGGCATATAGAAATTATTGTACGTCAAATAACATCAAAAGTCTTGATTTCAGAAGATGGAATGTCTAATGTTTTTTCGCCCGGAGAACTAGTTGGATTGTTGCGAGCGGAACGAGTGGGGCGCGCATTGGAAGAAGCAGTTTGTTACCGAGCCACCTTATTGGGAATAACTCGAGCAGCTCTCAATACTCAAAGTTTCATATCTGAAGCGAGTTTTCAAGAAACGGCTCGGGTTTTAGCAAAAGCAGCTCTCCGGGGTCGAGTCGATTGGTTAAAAGGATTGAAAGAGAACGTTGTTTTTGGGGGTATGATACCCGCCGGTACCGGATTGAAGGGATTAGTGCCCCCGTCAAAACAACAAAAAAAGAGCCCTTTGGAAACAAAAGAAAACAATCTATTCGAGGGGGAAATGGGAGATATTTTGTTTCACTACCGAAAGTGGGTTGATTCTTTTCTTTCAAAGAATTTGGATGATACATCAGAACTTTATGGGATTTAATGATTCCTAAAGGCGGATTCATCTTTTTTTTTTTTTACTTTACTATCGGGGACAGTCATTTAGGTTGGTAATAAAAAATAAGGAATAGAAAAGACTAATGGCTTATTCATATATCTATGCCAATCTACGATAGACGTGAAGGTTCCATCGGAACAATTCTTTATTTCCGTTCAGGGTTCCCCGTCGCCTTTTTGGAAAAAGCGGGGGGGGTGTGGGGAGAAATGACCAGAAGATATTGGAACATCAACTTGGAAGAGATGCTGGGGGCAGGGGTTCATTTGGGCCATGAGCCTAGGAAATGGAATCCTAAAATGGCACCTTATATCTCGGCAAAGCGTAAAGGTATTCATATTACAAATCTTACTAGAACTGCTCGTTTTTTATCTGAAGCCTGTGATTTGGTTTTTGGTGCAGCAAGTAGGGGAAAACAATTCTTAATTGTTGGGACCAAAAAAAAAGCAGCTGATTTAGTAGCATGGGCTGCAATAAGGGCCCGGTGTCATTGTGTTACTAAAAAATGGCTCGGCGGTATGTTAACGAATTGGTCCACTACAGAAACGAGACTTCATAAGTTCAGGGACTTGAGAATGAAACAAAAAACGGGAAGACTCAACCGTCTTCCTAAAAGAGATGCGGCTATGTTGAAAAGACAACTATTTCGCTTACAAACCTATCTGGGCGGGATTAAATATATGACAGGATTACCCGATATTGTGATCATCGTCGATCAGCATGAAGAATATACCGCCCTGCGGGAGTGTATCACTTTAGGAATTCCAACAATTTGTTTAATCGATACAAATTGCGATCCCGATCTTGCAGATATTTCAATTCCGGCGAATGATGACGCTATATCCTCAATCCGATTAATTCTTAATAAATTAGTATTTGCGATTTGTGAGGGTCGTTCTAGTTCTAGCTATAGAAGAAATCCTTGATTAATAATAAGATAAAATCAATAAGTTTTACTTCGAAAATACAATAGATTTATAGAATCGATTATTTTTTATGAATTTCTAAAAATAGATAAAAAAACTGGGAATACTATGGAATTAATTAGTATTCAAACTATCAGTTGGTATTCGAAATACCCCATTCCAGTAGATAAAGAGATGGTTGAATCAAAATAATTTTGTTTAAAGTTCGATTTTTTCAGAGGGCAATATGGATGTGCTATCATGTTCCATCAACACACTAAAAGGCTTATACGAGATATCCGGTGTGGAAGTAGGTCAACATTTCTATTGGAAAATAGGGGATTTCCAAGTCCACGGACAAGTACTTATTACCTCTTGGGTTGTAATTGCTATCTTATTAGGTTCAGCTACTATAGCTGTTCGGAACCCACAAACCATTCCGACTGGGGGTCAGAATTTCTTCGAATATGTTCTTGAGTTCATTCGAGATGTGAGTAAAACTCAAATTGGAGAAGAATACGGCCCTTGGGTTCCTTTTATTGGAACCTTGTTTCTATTTATTTTTGTTTCGAATTGGTCAGGAGCTCTTTTACCTTGGAAAATCATAGAATTACCTCATGGAGAGTTGGCCGCACCTACGAATGATATAAATACTACAGTTGCTTTGGCTTTACTCACGTCAGCGGCCTATTTCTATGCAGGTCTTTCCAAAAGGGGATTCAGTTATTTCGGGAAATATATTCAACCAACCCCAATCCTTTTACCCATTAACATCTTAGAAGATTTCACAAAACCCCTATCACTCAGTTTTCGACTTTTCGGGAATATCTTAGCGGATGAATTAGTCGTTGTTGTTCTTGTTTCTTTAGTACCTTTAGTGGTTCCTATCCCTGTCATGTTCCTTGGATTATTTACAAGTGGTATTCAAGCTCTTATTTTTGCAACTTTAGCCGCCGCTTATATAGGCGAATCCATGGAGGGCCATCATTGAAATAGTCTTTTTTTTTTTTTTTAGCTTATTTCAAAGCAATGTATGTGCGGTTCAAGATGATTGACTTAAGGAATAGAAATAGATCAAATTAAGAACAAAAAAATCAAAAATTTTATATTAATTAGAGAGTTCAAAAAGGGGGAAAGAGATCTAACAGATATTTTTCCCAAAACTCTCCTTTCCTCGACGAATATTCACCTTCTATTCTATTGGTCAGCCAACCTTCTTATTCAAATCAAATAAGAATTTTGAATAGAAGATATTACCCTTTATGCCGTGTGATAAAATTTAATTAACTAAAAAACAGGAAATACGAGTCGACTTTGATTCTACTTTACAGTAGATTTTCACAATTGACCAAAAGAATTACTAAATAATAAACCAAATTGCATGAACTTAGATCAAGGAAATAATGAGATTTCTACGGAATAATTCGCGCGAATCTTTTTTTTTTCTCTAGTTGGTTAAAATAAAATAATGATAAAGAAAATGGAAGGGAGAAAAAAAGTTACAAAAAAGGGGATTACTAAAAAAAATGGATTGATTCTCGAATCCGATCGAAACGAATGGTTTACATTAGATAAGAAAGACATGTATATGTGATAGTAGATATTGACTAGTTATCTAGAAATTAAAGATTGACCTACTACTTGTCTACTTGTGGGTTCCGGTCGAAGTATCCTTTCATACTGTTGTAGCTGTGAATTGGCTGAATAAACAGATAAAATAAAGATAAAGAAATTGAAAAATGGAAATAATAGTTCGGAACCAAGAAAGGGAAGAACGAAAGTTGTATGGATTTCCCAAAACTCTGTGGATAGAAACAAAAAAAGATAAATCGAAGGAGTTTTGACAATTCAATAATAGAATAGTATTACTTAAATTCGAAGTTCGTAGTTACTTCGACCGGATGAATCCTATCAATGGAATAATTAAGTCATAATTCATTGATTGATTGTATCATTAACCATTTCTTTTTGTTGGTATGAGGAACTTATCATGAATCCACTGATTTCTGCCGCTTCCGTTATTGCTGCTGGATTGGCCGTAGGGCTTGCTTCTATTGGACCTGGCGTTGGTCAAGGGACTGCTGCAGGTCAAGCTGTAGAGGGTATCGCGAGACAGCCTGAGGCAGAGGGAAAAATACGAGGTACTCTATTGCTTAGTCTAGCTTTTATGGAAGCTTTAACCATTTATGGATTGGTTGTAGCATTAGCACTTTTATTTGCGAATCCTTTTGTTTAATTTTACAAAAAAAAAAAATACCTATTTTATTGCCCTGGACCTGTCCTTTGCTTTTCAAATTAGATCCAAATTTCACTCATACAATTCCTTATTCGTTGATAAAATAACCTACGGGAAGGGTTGATTTGCAGATGAGGAATTAGCAGACCTACTCACTTTCATCCTTCCCGTCCGTAGTCCAAAGGAAATTCCTTTTCTCAGGTCTTGCAACAATCAAGGGATAGTTCATACTTTATAACTCTAGTATTTTTTGACTCGATTTCAAAAAAAAGAAAAGAATAAATAAAACAGAGGCGCAAGGTGAT